AATACTAATATTATTCTTTATTAGTGTAGAATGGAAATATAGATGGGGCGTGGCCAAGTGGTAAGGCAACGGGTTTTGGTCCCGGTATTCGGAGGTTCGAATCCTTTCGTCCCAGGTATATACCTTGTATCAGAGTAAAAGTATCTTTTGAAAATAACGTTATGTTTAAATGCCTAATATTGGATAGAATGTCATTCTTGTTTCTTTTATAATTTATAAATATTCTTTTATGAATCATATCTTTGTTTTTCACAACATACAGATAGTACTAAATATATTTGTTTGTGATCAAGATATGATGGTAACATAGGTCACACCCTAGTTGAATTCAACTAATTAAAAAATAAAATAAAGTATGACGGATTTTTCATCATATGTTCATTCCCTTCATATTGAAGGGGTTTAGCTACTTAATTTGAAGAAAAACCTTACGTCTCATATCTTTTTTAATTTTCAACGATATATTTTATTTTGAATCACAATAAGAAAGAGCCCTTCTTTCCTATATCTTATTCTTTATCCATTCAAATTAAACTTAAATGGGGTAGCCAAAAATTATTAGGATCTCTTTATTCTAAACAAGAGTAAGGTTATTACATTCAATTAATGGGATTAATGGGATTACGTCTCTTAAGACAAGACTGGGTTTGGGTAAACTAAAAAATTACGAGCAAGCGCCCAATCTGGACTTGTTTGTCTTTGTCCCTAGAGAGTATCCTTTCCCCAAAGGGGATCCTTTTTTTTGTTCTGATTCAGCATTCCCAGAGAGTCGTGGGTTAGATAGTTCTTAATTAGTAACAGTAACAGGAGGTCTTCATTTAAATATCTCTATATCTGTGTATGTCCGAATCTCATTAACAACGAATCAAGTTACATATGTAACGGATCCAGAATAAAGACTGTAGTTCAGTCTATCTGATAGGTATGAAAAACCCCTACTTCGTTCATCTTATCTTATTAATAAAATTAAAATTGAAAGAACAAGTACCTAAATCTTCTCTTAGATCGGTCTTTTTTATCTATCTTCACACAAAAATGGGGTTTTTGTTCAATTCATTTATCTGCTTTAAATCTTAAATCGTTGATGGTTCAATTCGAAAAGAAAAGATATTTTTATTTTTTTATGATAATCAAATTTTTAGTCTTTACTGTAAAACTTTATTCAAATAATGATATCTAAATAGTAAACTTTTTCGATTATAAAAAATTTTAATGATTGCTTTTGAGTTGAATCTTTGGTATTCAAAAAAGTAGGAAATGGGCCATATTGAGTCACTTTAAGATGCAGAGTAAAAAAGAATTCATTTATTCATATTCGTATTCTTTGCTATATTTCTATTAGTTTTTTTAATAAAAAGTAAAGTGTTGCATTCATACAATAACATACAATAATAGGTGGGGTTTTACTAAGATTGCTTCAAAAAAAATTTTACCATCTTTGTATAGAAGAAAAAAGGGTATAGATGAAAATGTTTATGTATCGACGGAACCAATGACTATTCATGATTCCATAATTGAATCAATTCCATATGGGTTCCAAATTAGAGGAATGTTTTGTTATGGTAAAACTTCGTTTGAAACGCTGTGGTAGAAAGCAACGTGCGACTTGAAGGACACGATCCGGTGTGGATTTTTATTCTTACATCCGCCATCTTTTCTATGAATGAAGATGCTCTTGACCCGACATCTGTTCTGTTTTCACTAGAATCCTTATTTTTGTTAGGTTGTAATGAAAAATAGAGTAACATGATGGAGCTCGGGTAGAAACTATGGATTCATCTTTCAGGGGGCAAGAATCTAGGGTTAATACCAATCAATAAATTGGAACAACTTCGTAAGTATATCAATATATAAATCGAAAGGATCCGATTCAGTCAAGTTTTTAATTCAAAAGTAAAATTTGTTGGAATTGATAAAAGTCTTTCGATTCAAAGTGTATCGCGCGGGAATCGAGAGTTTATATGATTCTTTGATAGAAAGAAATCACAAAAGGGGTATGTTGCTGCCATTTTGTAAGGATTAAGAAGCACCGAAGTAATGTCTAAACCCACTGATTTAAAACAAAGAAAAAAGGATCCCAGAACAAGGAAACGCCGTTTTTCAATTGTCTCAATAACTGTATAATATATAATAATAAAGATTAAATGAGACAAACAAGAGGGGGTTAAAGACCATTCAAAAAATGAAATAAATTGCCTAAAGATTTTTTTTCTTTTAAGCTATTTGAGAATTATCCAACTTGAGTTATGGGTACAAATGATTTTTTTTCAGGAAGGGGGAAGAAAAAAAATGAGTTAAATCCCATTATAATTTATTTTATCAACTCCTTTGCCATTAAATATAATTCTATACGTAGACAAAACTCCAAATCATTTTTTCTCGAGCCGTACGAGGAGAAAACTTCCTATACGTTTCTAGGGGGGGTCTTGTTCATTTACTTAGATCTATCCCAATGAGCCGTCTATCGAATCGTTGCAATTGATGTTCGATCCCGAAGAGAAGGAAGAGATCTTCGGAACGTAGGTTTTTATGATCCGATAAAGAATCAAAGTTATTTAAACGTTCCTGCTATTCTATATTTCCTTGAAAAGGGCGCTCAGCCCACAGGAACTGTTCGGGATCTTTTAAAAAAGGCGGAGGTTTTTAAGTAGCTTGTTCCTAATCAAAAAAAATTTAATTAAGGAAATAAAGAAATAGAAAGGGGTAGTAATTCTTATATAAATTATAAATTTTTGTATTTATATTTTTTCCTTTTTGGATTCTACTCATATCTATTTTTCATTGCTTCTATAAAATCTCATGTTCTAGAACGACAAAACCCGAGTTGCTTGATCCTAGAAATAGAAAATTCTGGGAGTTCCTTCAATTGGTCGGTTTTCGTTGGAACTCTACTAATAAGTAATAACCAAGGAATCCTCCTTTTTTTATTCTAGTTACTTATTATTGATTGAATAAAATAAATCAATATAAATCTGATATTTTTTCTACTTCTTCCTTCTTTATTCCTTTATCTAAACTTTTTCAGCTATATAGTGCCAATCCAACACAAGCCCTTTTTTATTTTTTTAATAGTATTGAAATAAATATAATTTATTTTGTTTTTCCGTTGTATTCTTTTCTCAACATTTATATTGACAACAGTGTATCGAACAAATATAATTCATCGTGATAAGTAGATAAATTTATTTATGTCCGAGAGGTTTGATTTTTACCTTATAACCTTATATTATTCAAATAATGGGATTCCTTGGATTCTCTTTAATAGAATATAATTTGAACTAAGATATAATAAGAATAGGGGTTTTGATTGAAAAGTCGATAACATAAGAACTAAGAGGTGGTCTATAAATTTTGACATTTATCTATCTTTTTCTTTTTGATTGTATCTACATAAACTTTTTCTATTCGGGTTGCTAACTCAACGGTAGAGTACTCGGCTTTTAAGTGCGGCTAGGATCTTTTACACATTTGGATGAAGCGAGGGATTCGTCCATACCATCGGTAAAGTTTGGAAGACCACGACTGATCCTGAAAGGGAATGAATGGAAAAAATAGCATGTCGGATCAACTAAGATTTCTGAGAAATATTTCATTCTTTCCGAATAGGTACAAACCCTTGTGTTCTTTTTTGAAACGGAACAAAATGAATTCAATTTAAAGTTGGGTCGGATGAATAAATGGATAGAGATAGAGCCCTAATGGCTTCAATTTATTGATTATAGGGAAAGAAGCAACGAGCTTCTGTTCTTAATTTGAACGATTACCCGATCTAATTAGACGTTAAAAATGTATTAGTGCCTGATACGGGAAGAGATTATCCCATGAACGGATTCTTTTTTTTTTTTTATGAATCCTAACTATTGACATTTTCCATTATGGAATAGAAATGAGAAATGTGTGTAGAAGAAACAGTATATTGATAAAAAAATTCCAAAATCAAAAGAGCGATTAGGTTGAAAAAATAAAGGATTTCTAAGTATTTTGTTATCCTATACGAATAGACATTTTTCGTTTAAATGGAAAAGAGAGGATAGAGAATCCGTTGATAAGTTTACCTGTATCCGAGGTATCTATTCGTTTATTACTATAATACCTCGTTTTGACTGTATCGCACTATGTTTCATTGATAACCCCCAAAATCCTCTACCTTTAGTTCAACTAGAATTTCAAATGGAGGAATTCCAAAGATATTTAAAGCTAAATAGATCTCAACAACACTACTTCTTATATCCACTTATCTTTCAGGAGTATATTTATGCACTTGCGCATGATCATGGTTTAAATAGAAATAGATCCGTTTTTTTGGAAAACGCAGGTTATAATAAATTCAGTTTACTAATTGTGAAACGTGCAATTGAGCGAATGTATCAGTATGAACAGAAGCATTTGATTCTTTTTGCTAATGATTTTAACCAAAATATATTTTTTGGACGCAACAAGAATTTTTCTTTTCAAATGATATCAGAAGGATTTGCAGTCATTGTAGAAATTCCGTTTTATCTCCGATTATTATCTTCGCTAGAAAGGAAAGGAATAGTTCAATCTCATAATTTACGATCAATTCATTCAATATTCCCTTTTTTAGAGGACAATTTTTCACATTTAATTTATGTATTGGAGATACTAATACCCTACCCAGCCCATCTGGAAATATTGATTCAAACTCTGCGCTATTGGGTAAAAGACGCTTCTTCTTTACATTTATTACGATTCTTTCTCCATGAGTATCGTAGTTGGAATACTCCAAATAAAGCCAGTTCTTGTTTTTCAAAAAGAAATCAAAGGTTTTTCTTCGTCCTATATAATTCTCATCTATGTGAATATGAATCCATCTTCGTCTTTCTTCGTAACCAATCTTCTCATTTATATTCAACGTCTTCTGGAACCCTTCTTGAACGAATCTATTTCTATGGAAAACTAGAACATCTTGTACTTGTAGAAGCTTTTGCTAAGGCCTTTCAGGCCAATCTATGGTTGTTTAAGGATCCTTTCATGCATTA